ATGCCCAGAAAATATCATATTTGTAAAGCAGAAACATAGACGAACTCCTTTGAATGGGGAAAATATACCGAATTCGTCGATTCGAATTGGAATTCATTGTCAAGTCATCGGTAACAGGTTAGTCAAAACCAAAATGCATTTTGGTCGAACCACACAGTTTCACTTGTTTGCTGTGATGTCTCGTTTCTCGATTGTACTCCTATTTTCATTACACTTCCTTCGATTTTATTTCAGTATAGTATAAATCTCTTATACAAACAAAACAAATAAAACTCTCTTGCTTTCACCTCGCTTCGGGCTTTTAGAAAAAAAAAATTCCAAATAGAATGAATTTTGAAATTTTTAATATTCGAATTCGAAATTCAATCGATTTTCGATTCTATTTTCTATATATATTTTGTTTTCTGTTTATGAAAAGATCTTCGTTTTTCAAACGCGGACGTGTCGACAAATACAGTAATCCGGTCCTATATCCATGTGACTTACTATTTGATTTGAGTGAGGTTAGGTTGGAGTTTTCATTTTTAACCGGATTCATGTCATGATTTTGCCTCCAAAAATTCACCAAAAATGAGTAGGTATACCAAGGAAAAGAAGTCTCACTAACTCTTTGATTGTGGACAGTAAAGGAGGCAAAATCATATGGAATTCACATACGAAAAAAATGAATTACTAAAAAAAATGGGTTTCTTTATCCGAGATTCGAAAAAAAAAATAACGATTGAAATGGGCTTTTGTTTTCCGTTTTATGTTCTGCTCTGAACGAGCCCCCCATAAGCAAGCTTATGGGAATGATTTTATTTCGATGAACCAAGCAACCACGAGCGACCGGTTACAAACAACAAAAAATACAGTAATAATGAAAACTATAGAACTTTTTGTATTTCAATTTGGATTATTATATTATTATAGGGCTATACGGACTCGAACCGTAGACCTTCTCGGTAAAAGAGATCGAACTGATTCTTATCAAAATGATTCGAACTCTTTCAAAGACCCAACATGCATTTTTTTTTGCATTGGGCTCTTTCATTAACTGCTAGAAATATCAGTTAGTCTACCATATTTTTTTTCTTGACAGAAAAATAAGGAAATGGCTCCACGTGCTCGGATTCATTATTTGGATTGTGATATAGGAGCACTACCAAAGTGTTTCAAAGAAAGGTTATCTTGACGTAGGTTTGCTTCTGGCCTAGATTAACCTAAGTTAAATGGAGTCTCTATCATCCTGATTAAAGAATCAAATATGAAACTTCATACGCCTTAAGGTTCATAGGACAAAAAGAGAATTTTTGAGGTCCTTATACTCATTATGCCTAGCATTGAATAGACTAGGTATTCACCTTATCAATATCTCAAATCAATGATGGATTCCATTTGGTTCCTAAATGGGAACCTGAATCGAACCGAACCGTTTGTCAGGCTATTGTTCTCTTGTTTTGTTCCCTAAAAATCCTGGAGTCAGACATTGATTTCTCAAAAAGATCAATTCTTTGATTGCATGATGGACTCTTCTGAAAAACATTGGCGCACGTGTAAACGAGGTGCTCTACCTAACTGAGCTATAGCCCTTGTGCTTGTGATACATATTTTATCATATTATGTAGATAATTTCTTGTCAAGATGAATATTCCATGATCCAACATCGTATCTCTTTGATCTTTTTGATTGGTATTGCTTCGAAGTCTTATTGCATTTATAATCCATCAATGGGAGGGGTCCTTTTTTTTTCTCCTTATAATGATAAATGACCTACTTAACTCAGTGGTTAGAGTATTGCTTTCATACGGCGGGAGTCATTGGTTCAAATCCAATAGTAGGTAGAACTTATTAGATACCATGGTCAATGGTATCTAATAAGTTTTTCTACTTACTGATTTTGTATCTTTTCTATCCTATTCGATTTTATTTTCGAATTGAAACTAAAACTTTTTTCCTTACATCAGAATCCGATTCCACTTGATTGTATTTGATTGGATTCAATCGGAAGAATCCATATGTGTATAAACAAAAATTCTTTGGATTAGGATTATTCGATTCGGGCGCACCGACTAGTTACGAAATCACATTGAGAACCTCTACCCGTGTCCTAGCTCGTCTGAGAGCTAGATTTGCCTCAATTGTTTGTCTCTTACTTTCAGCTTTCCTCAAGCCGGCTTCCGCTATTTCAAGAGTTTGCTGAGCTTCTTGGGGATCAATGTCACTACTCTTCTCCGCATCATTTACTAAAACGGTGATCTCATTATTACCTATTCTAGCAAAACCGCCCATCAGAGCCATCGTTAACCATTGGTCATTAAAGCGTATTCTCAAAATACCTATATCTACAGCTGTGGCAATAGGCGCGTGATTTGGTAATACGCCAATTTGTCCACTATTAGTAGATAAAATGATTTCTTTCACTTCTGAATCCCAAACAATTCGATTAGGGGTCAGTACACAAAGATTTAAGGTCATTTCTTCAAATTGTTCTCCATTTCTAAGTTTGTAGCCTTCGCAG